GCAATAAAAAATTAAAAATGGCCCGTGACACAGGCCAGGACGCGGAAATAAAAAAAGATTTTTCGGACAAAATGAAAAAAAAATAAAATAGTAGAATTCTAAATTTCTAATATAAAAAAAGACTTTTCGGACGAAATGAAAAAAAAAAAATATAGAATTCTAATTTCTAATATTAAAATTCAAATATTAATAATTATAATAATTAATAGAATAATATATTATTAATATAATATTAATAATATAATATTAATTTAATAGTAATTAATTAATTAATTAATATAATATTAATAATATAATATTAATTTAATAGTAATTAATTAATTAATTAATAGTAATTAAATAGTAAATTACTATAAATACTAAATAATACTAATTAGAATACTAATATATTAAGAGTAATATAATAATAATATAGTAATATTTAGTAATATAAAGTAATAAAAAAGATAAAAAATAGTAATAAAAAAGGTAAAAAAAAAAAAGAAAAGGAAAGTATAAAAGGACTTTTTTTTTCAAGCCCTACTTCAAGCCCTGCTTGTTGTGTGATGTAACATAGGAATTATCTTTTCTCAATTGGGAGAGATGGAGAGTGGACCAAAGCGCCGGATTGCTAATCCGTTGTACGAGTTATTCGTACCGAGGGTTCGAATCCCTCTCTTTCCGGTTCCGTTGATGACTTGGTATTTTTTTTTCAAGTCTTTTTCTTTATTTATTTTCTAATAGTTAAAGATGTAGAATAGATAAAATTCTAAGAACATTTAATAAAAATAAAAATCAAGTAAGGAAAAAGCCTTATTTTTTTTTTATTCTTCACGTCCAGGATTACGCCCTGGATCATTAGATAAAAATCCAAAGATGAAAAGGGAAACAAAGAATATTACTACTGTGTAAACAAAGAGTTTGAGAGTAAGCATTAGACAATCTCCAAGATCTTTTTTTTTTTGTTTGGAAAAAAAGAAAATAGATTCTCTATTTTTATACCATATATCCTATTTTGACACCAAGAAATGAAGTGGTTTCTAGAAATTTTTCGAAATAGAAAAGCATTTTTCTAAATTCATTTGTAATAAGAGTCGAGTCTTTCGTGCCAAAAATTTTCTTTCATACCGAAAATTAGATATTTCGGGGGGCTCTAACCGAATAGGTTTCTTTTAATAGAATGGAAAAAAGAGGAGCATGGGGTAGGTAATCTATATTTTTCACGTTTATACAATAACTTCAATGTTTGAATCAAGGGCCTATACTATAAGACTTATCTGATCTTATCAATTATTAGAATTTTTTATCTTGAATAAATCATGAATTATTCTAGGACAGTATTCAAAATCTCATCGAAAACTTACAGCAGCTTGCCAAACAAAGGCTAATAGAAAAAAGAACAGAGGGATTACTGGCATAACATCTACGATTGGATTCAAAAAAGCGTAGGCTTCAGGCAATTTTGTGAAGAAAAAACTGCTTGAATAAAGGGCAAAATTAAGACAGATACAAATCAAATTTAAAATATTAAGCATAACAAACATTTTGTTCTTGAAGATAATTGTATTTTGACTGAGTTATTAATATTCATATAAAAATGGATATAAATTAATATTAATATAAAATAGAGTTAAGGTAGACAAAAAACTTTAAACTCAGCCAATCAAAAATCCTTCAATTATCAGCTAAAAAAAGAATAAAAGAAATCATATTTTCATACAATATCTTAATGGAATTCTATATTATGATCAATAAATTCAGTTTAATTCTATATCTACACATATCAAAATACGAACAACAAGCTAATCCAGTTCATAGATATTTTTGGGGACGGGAATTGACAAAGAACCAATACCAATATTAGTTTTATTAGTTTTGAATCAAAATAGAAATGGGGCGTGGCCAAGCGGTAAGGCAACGGGTTTTGATCCCGCCATTCGGAGGTTCGAATCCTTCCGTCCCAGAGCATATTTATTTTCTATATCAAAATTATATATATCAAAATAAAGATTGTTTTTTTGAACAACAAAAGTAAGACGGGTTTTTCATTATATCTTTATCCTCGCGCTGGTTTAGGGTAAAAAAAAAAGGAAACAATGAATTCATCTGAACCTCTTTGGCTTTGTACCTATAAAAAGAGAGTCTAGCATCCAATAAGATGGAATCGTTCTTTATTTGAATTTGATTTCTCATTCATTATCCCACACCCCATGATCATTTTCAATGTCTGTTCGAATCTCATTAACAAACAAAGAAAATACATATGTTACACATTTCTTTTTCGACCTATTCATTTGTTTTATTTTAAATCATTGATGGTTTAATCTGAATCTGAATATGGGATTTATCTCTTTTATGATGATAAAACGGAGTCCTTACTATAAACTATAAAACGTTATTCAAATAATGATATCGAGATAAGCTATTTTTTAATTAAATTCTTTTAATTTAATGATTTTTTATGAGTCCTTGGTACTTGAAGAAGTGTGGGATTCACGACTCGGTCCTATCGAGTCACTTGAAGATGAAGATTCGAAGAGAACTACTTATTTCTTCGTCTTATCTTATTGGTTTGCTAATATTCGTATTGGAAATCAAAAAATATTTATATGATTCAATAAAATATGGGGTTAATTTGAATTAATTCTTTTGTTTTCTTCATTGTGTATTTTTTTATTAACAGATTTACATTCATATTGACAACAGTGTATCAAATAAATATAATCCGATCTGGGTAATTAGATCTTATCTGTAGATTTATTTATATCTATTCCAGTGGTTTGGTTTTTTTTTTTTTCTTCATTCAAATGAAATGATAGGTTTATTGGATTTGCTGTGATACAAAAGTCTTTTTTTGATTGGAAAAAAAAAAAAATGTATTGAATGTATTGTTATATTAGAAAAATGTATAAAAATGAATATTTCCATTTTTTAAATTATTTTCAATTTTAAATATAAGAATAGATAGCATAAGAGACAAGAGATAATCTATAAATTTTGACTTTATTTAACTTTATCTATAACTTTATTTAAATTAAACTTTATCTATTTTTTTTATCCGAATCAATTAGAAATTTTTCTATTTCATTTCGTGTTCATTCCTTGTTAGTTTAATGTTTTGATTGTGTCGTACGATTCAATCTCTTTATTTATTCTCTTTGATTTATTTTGATTTTTGATTCCGATTCTATCTACATAACCTAATTATTTGTATTTGGGTTGCTAACTCAATGGTAGAGTACTCGGCTTTTAAGTGCGGCTAACAGCTTTTACACATTTGTACGAAGAAAGGGATTCGTCCATACCATCGGTATTATTTGTAAGACCACGACTGATCCTGAAAGGAATGAATGGAAAAAACAGCATGTCGTATCAATGGAGAATTCTGAGAATATTTGATTCTTACCGGATCGGCTCCAAACAAACCTTGTTTGAATTCTTGGTGCGTAACATAAAAACAAATGAATTCAAATTCAAAGTTGGGGTTGGGTCGAGTTAATAAATGGACAGAGCTCCGCGGCTCCAATTATAGGGAAATAAAAAAGCAACGAGCTCCCGTTCTTAATTTGAATGATTTTCCGATCTAATTAGACGTTAAAAATAGATTAGTGCCTAGTGCGGGAAAAGCTTTTTCTTGAGTGGATTTTCGATTTTTTTAATGAGTCCTAACTATTAGCTATTCTCCACTATGAAGGGGAGTTGAATGTGTAGAAGAAAAAGTATATTGATAAAGCAATTTTTTTTCCAAAATCAAAAAAGAGTGATTGACTTGAAAAAGTAAAGGATTTCTAGTCACCTATTACCCTATAAATGAACATAAACCAATTAGAAATGAACATAAACCAATTAGATGGAAAAAAGAGAGGATAGAGGGTCCGTTGGTGAGTTTAACTATTTCCGAGGTATCTATTCTTTTTATATTATACTATTTTGTTTTTATGGTATCGCACTATGTATCATTTAATAACCCAATAAACTCCCTATCTTTGCTTCAATCAAATCGAATTAAAAATGAAAATAGAGAAATCTCAAAGAAATTTAGAAATAGATAGATCTCGAAAAAATGACTTCCTATACCCACTTATCTTTCGGGAGTATATTTATACATTTGCTCATGATCGTGACTTAAATAGATCTATTTTGTTAGAAAATGTAGGTTATGACAATAAATATAGTTTACTAATCGTAAAACGTTTAATTACTCGAATGTATCAACAGAATCATTTGCTTATTTCTGCTAATGATTCTAACCAAAATACATTTTTTAGGTATAACAAAAATTTGTATTTTCAAATGATATCGGAGGGGTTTGCAGTTATTGTGGAAATTCCATTTTCCTTCCGATTAGTATCCTCTTTAGAAAGATCAGAAATAGTAAAATCTCATAATTTACGATCAATTCATTCAATATTTCCTTTTTTAGAGGGCAAATTCCCACATTTAAATTATCTGTCAGAGGGACTAATACCGTACCCCATCCATCTAGAAAAATTGGTTCAAATCCTTCGCTATTGGGTGAAAGATCCCTCCTCTTTGCATTTATTACGACTCTTTCTTCACGAGTATTGGAATTTGAACAGTCTTATTATTCCAAAGAAATCTATTTCCTTTTTTGTAAAAAAGAATCAAAGATTCTTCTTGTTCTTATATAATTCTCATGTATATGAATACGAGTCCGTTTTCTTTTTTCTTTGTAAGCAATCCTTTCATTTCCGATTAACATTTTATCAGGTCTTTCTTGAGCGAATATATTTCTATGGAAAAATAGAACATTTTGTAGAAGTCTTTACTAAGGATTGGGGGGACAGCCTATGCTTGCTCAAGGATCCTTTCATACATTATATTAGATATCAAGGAAAATCCATTTTTGTCTCAAAGGATACGCCTCTTCTGATGAAAAAATGGAAATATTACCTTGTCAATTTATGTCAATGTCATTTTGATGTGTGCTTTCAACCCCAAAAGATCCATATAAACCCATTTTCATTATACAAGCATTCTTTCGCCTTATTAGGTTATCT